AACCGTATAGGAAGTTTTCTCCTCGTACGGCTCGAGAAAAAACGATTTAATTCGAAGTTTTGTCTATGTTATGTATCCAATTCTAATAAATTAAATAACAAATGGACCTATAAAACCAATTAGACTACGATTCCAGTCTTTTTCTTCCTGAAAAATGAAAAAGAAACCGCTCGTACTCATAACTCAAGTCGGATAACTCTCAAATAGCTCAAAGAAAAATCTTTAGTGAATTTCATTTATTGAGTAGTCTTTACTCCCTTTCGTTTATCCCGGTTAACCTATTTCAAATTCTATTTGGATTCTTTAGTCGGATTCAGTTATTGAGACTATCGAAAAAATTAACAACTAAAAGGGTTTTTCCTTGTTTTTAAACCCTTTATTCCTATTTTTAATCATTGGGTTTAGACATTACTTCGGTGTTTCTTAATCTTTTCAAAGTGGCAGCAACATACCCTTTTTTATTGCTTTCTATCAAAGAATCCTATGGACGGTTGATTCTAGTATGATACACGTTGAATCAAAAATTTGGATCAATTTCAACAAGTTTTGCTTTTGAATTGGAAACTTGCTCAAATTGGATCCTTTCGATTTTCCATATATTTACGAAGTTGTTCCAGTTGATTGGCATTAACCCTAGATCCTTGCCCCTGAGAAATTAATTAATACTTTCGGTTCGAGCTCCATCATGGACTATTTACAACCCGACAAAAAACGAAGGGTTCAAGTGTAACAGAACAAACAATGTCGAGCCAAGAGCACCTCATTTCTAGACAAATCGAAAATGGTGGATGTAAAAATCCACAACGGGTCGTGTCCTTCAAGTCGCACGTTGCTTTCTACCACATCGTTTCAAACGAAGTTTTACCATAACATTCCTCTAATTTGGAACCGGTATGGAATTGATTCAATTATGGAATCATGAATAGTCATCGGTTCAGCCGTCCATAGACATCACAATCTACACTTTTCTTCTATATATAAATATATGATACATGAAACAAGATTTTTCTGAAAAAATTCTAGCAAGACAACATTTTTAACATAGTTAACAGACTAATAGAATATATATAAAATAGAAAGAAATCCTTTTTTTTCATGAGATGTATAAAAAAAAATGTAAGTTAATATTTGAATTTTGATTCTTTTAATCAGATTACGAAAATCAAAATCGAAAAAAATAGGTAAGGTTTATCCTATCTATCAGATAGACGGAACTGTTGTCGCTGTTTGTTGTTTGTTATAAATGTTTTATATCTACTATACTATAGAATAACTATAGTATATGGGACTTGATCATTTGTTAATCAAATTCGAACAGACACAGACGTTTAAAGTAATATAGATTAACTGCTATCCACCCCCCCCCACTTATTTTTTATATTATGATAGGGCTTATATGGGAATAATGGAGAAATGGATCCGTGCTGGGACGGAAGGATTCGAACCTCCGGGTGCCGGGACCAAAACCCGTCGCCTTACCACTTGGCCACGCCCCATTTCGATTTCTAATCGACACTAAGAAAATATAATATTGTTATTGGTTGTTTGTCAACTCCAGCCCAAAAAAATATCTAAATAGATTCCATATCTATAGAATATTTCTATATCTATAGAATAATAGAATAGGCCGGTACTAGAATTTTGATACATATAGATACAGAATTCAACTTAATTTATTGATCATTACATAGAATTCAATTAAGATATTGTATGAAAGTATCGTTTCTTCTATTCTCCTTTGAGAATTGGAGGATTTTTGGTTGGATGGATTCAAAGAAAAAGAAGGATTTTTTGTCTACCTTATTTACTTTCTTTCTTTTTCCTTATATCCAAAATGCAACCAAAATGCAATTATCTCCAAGAACAAAATGTCTGTTATGCTTAATATCCTTAGTTTGATCTGTATTAATTCGCCCCTTTATTCGAGTAGTTTTTTCTTCGGCAAATTGCCCGAAGCCTATGCTTTTTTGAACCCAATCGTAGATGTTATGCCAGTCATACCTCTGTTTTTTTTTCTCTTAGCTTTTGTTTGGCAGGCTGCTGTAAGTTTTCGATAAGATCCTGAATATTAATATCCTAGAAAATGCGTGATTTCCTCGAGAAAAAATTATAACAATTGAAAAAATAAGATAAGTTTTAGAGTATGAACCCTCGATTCACACATTGAAATTCGTGGATAGTCGACATAAATCAGGCTTACCCCTATTTCCTCGTTTTTGAGCCTTTTCCAGCCATCCAGTCAAAGACCCTAACCCTATTAGGGTCTCCCACAATATCTAAATTTGGATCTAAGCGCAAATAAAATTTTTGTTAATGAAAAACAAATAAATTTGTGACAATACATTTCTTGAAAAAACCTCATTTCTTGGTGTCAAAATAGGATATGTGGTAGAAAAATGGAAGATCTATTCTCTTTTTTTTCTAAAAAATAATCTTGGAGATTGTGTAATGCTTACTCTGAAACTCTTCGTTTATACCGTAGTGATATTTTTTGTTTCTC